ATTATATTGAATTAGTTATTAATAACTAAACTAATAATTTAATAAATATAGAATAGATAAATAGTTATCTCGATATACACCAGGTCTTAAATAAAAAAAGAAAATTAAGCCAAAAAAATGAAAAGTTTCTATTCTTGATTTGTATCTATAATAAATCCTATTTTTTTCTATCCCAGAGTTTCGTTTCGTGTTGGAATGCAAACTTATTAAGCAGACGAGATTTTATGAAAAAAGTTCTTCCGATTCATAAGAGAGAACAACTATTTTGTTTTTCGATCGGGATTTCACACAACAGGGGAGATACTAATACTAAATTATGAATATAATGAATCAATTTTTTTGTTTATTTAATTCATATTTTTTGATTTCCTATATAATTTTTTTTTTTTTATTTAGATAGAATTTCTAATTCAAAATTAGAACATAAAAATTCAATATAATATTCTATATATTTTAATTCTTTAATATTGAATATATTGAATTCTAATTTAATTAGAATATATTTTATTTGTTTGTTTTCTCGATTGTATTCTTTTTTCAACACTAATATTGATATTGACAAGAGTTTATCAAAAAAATATAATCCGATCGTGAATAAATGAATTAATAATTTTATTAATATAATTTATTATTAATATATATGAATAATATAATATATATATATTATTTGAGAAAATTTCTTGTATTTTCATTTGATCTGTTCATTTGGATGTTCAGAATCGATTCGCCTTCGCGATTTTTTATTTTTTATTTTTTTTTCTTACGATTGGATATACACATTTTTAAAAATTTCATTAGGGTTGCTAACTCAATGGTAGAGTACTCGGCTTTTAAGTGCGACTCCATTTTTTACACAATTCTATGAACTAATTGGTTCATCCATACCATCGGTAGGGTTTGTAAGACCACGACTGATCCAGAAAGGAATGAATGGAAAAAGCAGCATGTCGTATCAATGGCGAATTCTAAAAATTTTCATTCGTATTGGACCCGGCCCAAATTTTTGTTTGAATTGTTGGCTCGGAACAAATGAATTCAGTTGGGTTGAATTAATAAAGGGATAGAGCTTAGCTGCTCCAATTATAGGGAAACAAAAAGCAACGAGCTTTCATTTTTTATTTGAATGATTACCCCATCTAATTTTACGTTAAAAAAAAAATTAGTGCTTGCTGTGGAAAAAGTTTTTCCCACGAATGGATTTTGGATTTTTGTTATGAGTCCTAACTATTAGCTATTCTCAATTATGTTATGGGGTAGCGATAAATGTGTAGAAGAAAGAGTATATTGATAAAGATATTTTTTCCAAAATCAAAAGAGCGATTTGTCCAAAAAATAAAGGATTTCTAATTAGCTTGTTGTCCTCGAACAATTAGATGGACCAAGCGAGGAGAGATAGTCCATTGATGGTTTTGACTTGTTTTCTAGGTATCTATTCATAATTTGTTTTTTATTTGAATTCGAATATATAATAGAATACCCTGTTTTGACTGTATCGCACTATGTAGCATTTGATAATCCAATGAATCTCCGATCCTTTGACCAAATCGAATTTCTAAAATGAAGGAATATCAAGTATTTTTAGAACGAGATAGATCTCGCCAACAGGACTTCCTATACCCACTTATTTTTAGGGAGTATGTTTATGGACTTGCTTATAGTCATGATTTTAATAGATCTACATTTGTGGAAAATTTAGGTTATGACAATGACAATAAATATAGTTTACTAATTGTAAAACGTTTAATCACTCGAATGTATCAACAGAATCTTTTGATAATTTCTGCGAATGATTCTAAGAAAAATCCATTTTTGGGATATAATAAGAATTTTTATTCTCAAATAATATCAGAGGGTTTTGCCATCGTCGTGGAAATTCCATTTTTCCTACAATTTAGCCCTTCCTTAGAGGAGGCAGAAATCGTAAAATCTTATAAAAATTTGCGATCAATTCATTCCATTTTTCCCTTTTTGGAGGATAAATTTCCATATTTAAATTATGTGTCAGATATAAGAATACCCTATCCTATCCATCTGGAAATCTTAGTTCAAATCCTTCGATACTGGGTGAAAGATGCCCCTTTTTTTCATTTATTACGGTTGTTTCTTTATAATTTTTGTAATAGGAATAGTTTTCTTACTCCAAAAAAATCGATTTCTACTTTTTCAAAAAGTAATCCGAGATTATTCTTATTCCTCTATAATTTTTATGTATGTGAATATGAATCTATCTTCCTTTTTCTACGTAAAAAATCCTCTCATTTACGATTAAAATCTTTTAGCGTTTTTTTTGAGCGAATCTTTTTTTATGCAAAAAGAGAACATCTTGTAGAAGTTTTTGCTAAGGATTTTTCGTCTACCTTAACATTCTTCAAGGATCCTCTCATTCATTATGTTAGATATCAAGGAAAATCCATTCTGGCTTCAAAGAATGCGCCTCTTTTGATGAATAAATGGAAACACTATTTTATCCATTTATGGGAATGTTTTTTTGATGTTTGGT